AATATATATATATATATATATATATATATATATATATATATATATTTCATTAATATAAATAAATATGATATATATAAGCGAAATAATATTAGATTTGTTTTGTATAATCACAAAGTTGGCAGAAATAATGTGAATAATTTAGGATTATTAGATAAGATTTACAAGTCTTACTTTGTACGTAGAGTTAGTTTAAATAAAAATGATAAATTGTGGATTTATAGATAAATTAGGTTTACTTTACTAAGTGATATATAAAAAATAATATTAAAATTAAATAATTATTGGTGATCATCTGTATATAATGTAATTAATAAAGAGAAAATATACCCTTGAATAATTCCAATACCAATTTCAAAGATGAAGTAACCGATTTGGATTATCATTACGATTAATGATACTGTAAGACTATTAGATAGTATAGAGATTATAAGGTAATCTCCAATTAGGGTTAAAATAATGTGACCTGCACTAATATTGGCGGCTAATCGAATAGATAAAGTGATTGGTCGCACAAGAATTCTTAATGATTCAATAATAGGTAAAAATGGGATTAAGAATGAGGGTGTTCCTATAGGTAGTATAAATGCTAATCTAGAATAGGGGTTGTTTATATAAGATGAGATAATTAATGAGAATCATAGTGGTAGGGATAAAGTAAATGTTATGGCGAGGTGTCTGGTAGTTCTGAATACATAGGGTATAAGTCCTAATATATTAAAATTAATAATAGTGATAAATAAAGATGAAACTAAGAGTCTAAAACCCCCCAGGTTTATTCTATACGAGCGTGTGGTTTGGATGTTAATGGCTTGTTTAGGTAATCTTATAATATTAGTAAGGTTTGAAGAGTTAATTCAATAGGAAGAATTAATAAAAAATAGTGATCATAGAGATAATAATCAAGTTATTATATGTATAGAGAATAAGGTTGAGTTATGATCATCGAAAGAAGAAAAAATGTCTACTATCATACTATCATTTATAAGAAATATTTATGTTTGTTTTTGAAGATTTATTAATAGAATAAGTGTTTCTGTTATTTCATCATATAATAGATGTGTTAATAATTATGATAGATCAAAATATTGTAAATAGTAATAATCAATTAATAGGTGACAATTGTGGCATGTAAAAAGTACTATTAAAAATAGTAATTTAAAATTGACAATTTTATGTTATATATTAACTAACTTTTTATTGTTGGTTATGGTGTTAAAGAATAAATTCTTTCTTTATGATTGCAAATCATATCTTCTATATAAAGTATAATACCTTTATAAAATATTAGGGTTTTTCATTTTTATAATGGTGAAATTTAGAAATTTTTAAATTTTTAATTATTAGTGAATTTTGCGGATATGGAGTTAATGTTATTTATAATATTGTAAAATAAAAAGGGGGTATAGAGGGCCATTAAAATAACGAAGAAAAAGATCATTTATAGAAGAATATGTGTCTGGTATGTATAATAACATATCTTATATAGTAGAAATGAGGATGAGTTTGAATGGTGTTTATCAAGTAAGGTAATATAGAACTTGGTGAACCGCAGTTAATTTAGACTTCGTGTTACTTTGCTAGATAAATGTTTAGAGTGTATTATATACACGCGCGCAATAGAATTAGGGAATATAAAAATGGGATATTTCGAGGTATATATAATAGACTTGTGTAAATTTAATGATGTGTATTATATACATGCCAAGTAGTGTAAAAATAATTAATGATATGATATAATATTTTATTAGTATAATTAGTATATTTGTTTTCCAAACAAAAGGTTTAATAGTTGTTAAATAAAATATATTATGTTAAGGTGGCAGATCAGTGCATAGAATTTAAGCTTCTATTAGGGAAATAATTGTATTTCTTCTTAATAAAATGAGATTGTAGTATTGTAAGTTATAAAGATTATTATCTAATTTTGGTTTACAAGACCAATGTTTTATATTAAACTATTATAACTAGTTATGATTATAAGAGGAGAGTTATTATTAAGTATATTTATTTATATGAGGGGGTTTTTTGTATTATTATTTCAGTGAAAGCATATTTTGAATATTTTATTAAGGTTTGAAGTTATAATATTAGGTATTATTTTTTCTTTTTTATTAAGTTGGGGTTTGTATAGAAGAGATTATAGTATTATAATGGTGATTGTAGTTTTTGGTGTATGTGAGGCAAGTTTAGGGTTGTCTTTACTGGTTAGTTTAATTCGTGTTCATGGTAATGATTACGTTAGTTCTTTGAGTTTATATAAATTATAGGTTTGTTGTTTAGTATAAGTGGTTTATTTATATTGTGGGGAATTATGATTTGAGAAGTTCGTTTTTGATGATTAATAGTTTCTTGTGTTTTTTGTATAAAGTTTTTAAATATAGAGGTTTGAGGTGATTGTTATACTGGTTTTTTTTATTGTGATAGGATAAGGGGGATATTAATTGTCCTTACTCTGTGAATTAGTGGATTAATATTTTTAGCTAGAATTTATTCTGTTAAGTTTATAAATAATAAGAGTTTATTATTTTCGTGCGTGGTTGTGGTATTGGCAATAGTAGTAATTATATACTTTTTGTGTAGACATATTATATATTTTTATATTTTTTTTGAGATTAGGTTAATTCCTACTTTGATATTAATTATCGGTTGGGGGTATCAACCGGAACGTTTACAGGCTGGTGTGTATATAATATTATATACTATTTCTGCTTCCCTTCCTTTGTTGATAAGATTGGTTATAGTGGGTGGATTATACAGGTCTTATAGAATAGTATTGGTAAATTATTTAAATTGTTTGGATTTGGTGTATGATGTAAGTCCTTTATGGTTTTTAGGTCTTATAGGTGCTTTTTTAGTTAAATTACCTATATTTTCTACACATTTATGATTGCCTAAAGCTCATGTGGAGGCTCCCATTGCGGGTTCGATAATTTTAGCTGGGGTTTTATTAAAATTGGGAGGTTATGGAGTTTTGCGTTTACTGAGTGTTTATTTTTTAAATAGATTACTTTTCAGTAAAATTTTTATTGTTGTTTGTGTGTGAGGAGGTGTTATTACTGCTATTATTTGTGTAGGCCAAAGAGATATTAAATCATTAATTGCATACTCAAGTGTTGGGCATATAGGTTTAATGTTAGGAGGTGTTTTAACAAAATTTATGTGAGGATGAGAAGGGGCTATATTGATAATAATTTCTCATGGTTTTTGTTCTTCTGGGTTATTTTGTTTAGCTAATCTTATGTATGAAAAGTTTAAAAGTCGTAGTTTGTTTTTATGTGGTGGTATAATTAATGTAAGTCCTATTATGTCTTTATGATGATTTTTATTTTGTATTGGGAATATAGGTGCACCTCCTTTTGTTGGTTTAATTAGAGAAGTTATATTGTTTTGTTGTATATACATATACAGAAGGTGGTTTATTATTATTATTTTGTTAATGGTTTTTGTTGGTGGTTTGTACAATTTGGTTATGTTTGTAAGAACTCAACATGGAGGAGTGATGGGGTTTTCTAATAGGTGATTTGTCAATGTATGTAGGGAGTATTTATTATTATTACTTCATTTTTATCCTATATTATTTTTTATTTTAAATATTGGTTATTTAAATAAAATTTTTTTGTTTTAGAGTAAAGATTAGCTTATAAAGTGGTGAATTGTAATTTATATTAATGGTATACTTTATTATGTTTAAATTAGTTGGTATTGAATTGTGTTTTAGATTTTTGATATTTAGTTGGTTTAGTTTTATGTTTTTTATAATGGTTTATTTATGTTTAAATAATATTTGTTTTTTGTTTAGTTGGGAAATTGTGAACTGTATAAGGAGAAATATTGAATTTGATTTAGTGGTTGATTGGATAAGTTGTAGGTTTAGAGGTTTAGTGTGTTTCATTTCTGGTTGTGTAATAGTTTTTACTATGAGCTATATAAGTGGGGATGTTAATTTGTCTCGTTTTGTATTAACAGTAATATTGTTTGTTTTGTCTATAAATTTTTTAATCTTCATTCCTAGGTTAGTTTCTTTATTGTTGGGGTGAGATGGATTAGGTTTAGTATCTTTTTGTCTTGTTATTTATTATCAAAATAGTAAGTCTTTAGCAGCTGGTATGTTAACTGTTTTAATGAATCGAGTTGGAGATTGTTTTATTTTAAGTGCTGTATCTGTAATAATTGTTTTGGGTCATTGAAATGTGCTGTGTTTATGGGATTTTAATGGAGCTTTTTATATAAATTTATTTATTATGGTTGCTGGTATGACTAAAAGTGCTCAAATTCCTTTTAGAAGTTGGTTACCGGCCGCTATAGCGGCCCCCACTCCTGTGTCAGCGTTAGTTCATTCTTCTACATTAGTGACTGCTGGAGTTTTTTTGTTTATTCGATTTTTTAATTATTTAAATTGTTATGAATGATTTAATTATTTTATTGTTTACATTTCCATTATAACTACCTTAATATCTGGAATTTGTGCTTTATATGAGTATGATATAAAAAAGATTATTGCTTTATCTACTCTTAGTCAATTAGGTGTTATAATAATGTCATTAGGTTTAGGTATGCCTATACTGGCCTTATTTCATTTATATACTCATGCGATATTTAAAGCTTTATTATTTATATGTGGTGGTAATATTATCCACTGTTATAGAGGTAAACAGGACATGCGACAGATTAGTAATGTTTCAAATCTTTTGCCGGTTACTAGGACTTTTTTAAATATTTCTAATATGGCTTTATGTGGAATACCTTTTTTGGCGGGGTTTTATTCTAAAGATTTAATTATTGAGTCTTTGATTGTGGGTAATATAAATTTAATTATATTAATTTTAGGTGCTTTCGGTGTTTGTTTGACTGTGCTTTATTCTATACGTTTTTCTTTTTTTATTATTTGGGATAATCAAAGTTCTGATGTTTATACTAATATAAGTGATAATGATTTGAAAATAATTTTTCCAATATCAATGTTAGTAATGGGAGCTTTATTTGGTGGTTTTTTATTTCAAGAATTATTTCCCTTGTTTAATTTAGGTTTTTTTTTGTATTCAATAATAAAACTTATAGTACCTCTATTAATTATTATGAGTTTAATGTTTTCTTTTGGTTTTTGGGATAAAAATAGTGTTAAGTTTAAGTATGGTTATTTAAATTATATTAACAGAACTATGTGGTTTTTATCTAGGTTTTTATGTTTTCCTACATTAGAAAGTTTTAAGTATATTACTAATAAGAGTTTAAAGGTAGTGGATATAGGCTGGTTTGAGATTTTTGGAGGGCAAGGAGTCTTTAGTATAAATAAAGTTATATTTTTATTATTAGAACATTGATTGATATTAATGTTTAGTTGCTATATAATTATCTTTTCAGTGCTGGTATTTATTATTTAATTTAAATAGCTTAAATATAGAGCATGACGTTGAAGGTGTCAAGGTGGTTATATGTATCTTTAAATGATTTATATTAGCAAGGGTGTGGTTACACCTAAAGTATGAGCCGAAATCATATATGATAAATCATTTCTTGCTAATAAGATGTATAAATATATAATTGAAAAGTGTTTAAGTATCGATTAAAAATAAAGTAAGCTAAAAAATAAGCTGTTGGGTTCATACCCCAGAAATGAATAAAGATTCCTTTATTATTAATAAGTTTATATAATAAATATTATCTATATTAATATATTAATTTTCTTCATTTATTGCATATAATCATTTAATAAAATATGTCATGTTAACAACTTCTAAGGTAATAGGTATAAAGGAATGATTGGCTCCACAGATTTCTGAGCATTGACCATAATATAAACCTGGTCGGTTAGGGTATAATATTAATTGATTTAATCGTCCTGGGATTGCGTCTACTTTTACTCCTAATATAGGGACTGCCCATGAGTGGATTACGTCTGCTGATGAAACAATAACTCGGGTGTTTGTTTTCACAGGTAAAATTAAGTGGTGGTCGGTCTCTAATAATCGGTAATCTCCAAGGCTTAGTTCATTTGTAGGGATTATATAAGCGTCAAACTCAATATCTAAGAAGTCTGAATACTCATATCTTCAATACCATTGGTGACCTATAGTTTTGATTGTAAGAAGTGGGTTGTTCGTCTCATCGAGTAAATAAAGCAATCGTAATGATGGTAGGGCTAGGAACAGTAAAATAATGGCTGGAGCAACTGTTCAGATAGTTTCAATTTTTTGTCTTTCACTAATGTTGAAGCATGAAAATTTATTGGTTATCAAAATTCAGGATATATATATAACTATAGTGAGAACTATAATAATAGCAAATATGGCGTGATCGTGAAAGAAGATAATTTGTTCTATAAGTGGTGAACAAGCATCTTGAAATCCTAATTGTCCTCAGTAGGTCATAATTATGGCCAGTGAAGTAATAGAAATTACAGTTTTTTAATTAACAGTTAAATGCCTCTAATTTGGCTTTCCACTGATATATATATATATATATATATATATATATATATCTTTTATAGTTATAATAATAAAGTGAGGATGGAGTGAAGTGTATAAAATGTAAAGTGTTTTATAATGTGTAAATGTATAAAATTTATGTTTTCGTAAAATAAAATAACATAAAGTAAAGAAAAGTTCTTATGGTGTAGATAGCACATTAGATTTTCAATCTTTTAGAGCACTGTTTAATAGTGTTGAGAATAAATATGAGGTGGTCGATTTAAGTCGGTAGATTGTAAATCTATGAATGAGTTATATAACTTTCTCATGGTTTCATAGTTTATATAAAATATTAAGTTGCAAACTTAAGGATATGGTGTACCATTGAAACTTGTGGTGATAAATGTTATTATTAATTTTTGTTAAGTTAAAGATTATACATAAATTGCTCCGGTTTCGGATAATCTGTGGAAGTCAACAGGTAGTCGGTTGTCTCATTCCAGTGAAGGGGATAGATGATTGGATCAAATTACTGTTCGTTGTGAGATTAATCTTTCTCATACAATGAAAATAAAGAATAAAACTCTAGTTAAGGATAATATTGACCCTATAGATGAAATTATGTTTCATTTAGTATAACAGTCTGGGTAATCTGAATATCGTCGAGGTATTCCAGCCAAACCTAAAAAGTGTTGTGGAAAGAAGGTGATATTTACACCTAAAAATATAGTTATGAAATGTGTTTTTGTTCATTGTTGGTTTAATGTTAATCCTGTGAATAAAGGATATCATTGGTTGAATCCGGCGAATAAAGCGAAAACAGCTCCTATTGATAATACATAATGAAAGTGTGCTACTACATAGTATGTGTCGTGTAGTATAATGTCTAGTGAGGAGTTAGATAGAACAATCCCTGTTAGACCACCTACTGTAAATAAGAAGATAAAACCTAGTGCTCATATTATTGTGGTATTATATTTAACAGGTGAACCGTAAATGGTTGCTAATCATCTAAATACTTTAATTCCGGTAGGGATAGCAATAATTATTGTTGCAGATGTGAAATAGGCTCGGGTGTCTACATCTATACCTACCGTGAATATATGATGTGCCCATACAATAAAACCTAGTAGTCCAATGGAGAGTATTGCGTAAATTATACCTAAGGTACCAAAAATTTCTTTTTTGAAAGAATGGTGGGAAACAATTTGGGAAATTATTCCGAATGCAGGCAGAATTAAAATATATACTTCTGGGTGACCAAAAAATCAAAATAAATGTTGATATAAGATGGGGTCTCCACCACCTCTTGGGTCGAAGAATGTAGTATTAAAATTTCGGTCTGTTAGGAGTATAGTAATTGCTCCAGCTAATACAGGAAGTGACAGAAGAAGTAAAATTGCTGTAATAAATACAGATCAAACGAATAAAGATATTCGTTCTATTAGTAATCCTTCTCAACGCATGTTCATAATGGTTGTGATAAAATTAATGGCTCCTAAAATAGAAGAAATACCAGCTAAATGTAATGAGAAAATAGCGAGATCTACTGAAGGTCCTGCGTGTGATAGATTGCTGGATAAAGGAGGGTATACTGTTCAGCCTGTACCTGCTCCTCTTTCAACTGCGGAAGATGCTAATAGTAATGTTAATGAGGGTGGAAGTAATCAGAAACTTATATTGTTTATACGTGGAAAAGCCATATCCGGCGCACCAAGTATTAAAGGTACCAATCAGTTTCCAAAGCCTCCAATTATAATAGGTATAACTATAAAAAAAATTATAATAAAACCGTGAGCAGTTACTACTACATTATATAATTGATCATCATTTAGAAGTGATCCTGGCTTACCTAATTCTGTTCGAATTATAAGGCTTAATGATGTACCAACTAAACCTGCTCAAATTCCAAAAATAAAATATAATGTTCCAATATCTTTATGATTTGTGGAAAATAGTCATCGCATATACCATAATTATAGTAATTAGAGGGTAAATAATAAATCTTCTAAGTAGGTTTATTATAATTAATGGCCTATATGGTTTGTGAGATTTATTAGTTTCGAGTATTAAATAGGATTTAATTATTAATATGAGGGCTATGTTTAAGTAGAAGTATAGACTAATAAGAGTCCCTATTAAAAGAAGTAGTGTTATTATTATTATTTTTGTTTCAATTAAAGAGATAAGGATGGTTAGTTTAGATATAAAGCCTAAAAGAGGAGGTAACCCCCCTAAGGACAGAATTAAAGAGATGGTGGTTATATTATTTGATTTATTTTTTTGAGTTAATATAAATAGTTGGTTTCCTAGATTAGATCTTAATATATTTATTAATGGTAGTGAGATAAGAACATAAATTATAAAATAGGTTATAGTTAATATTCTATTAATTAAGATTATTGATAGTATTCAACCCAGGTGTGAAATAGATGAGTAAGTTATAATTAACTGAATATTAGTTTGATTTAAGGCTATAACTCTTCCTGTTATGGTGGATATAATTGAAATTAAAATTAAAGGTGTATAATTAGTGTTTAGGAGTCTTAGTATAAATAAAGGAGCAATTTTTTGTCATGTTAGAACAAGGAACAAAATTGTTCAAGATATTTGTTTAGTAATTCTTGGAAGTCAAAAGTGTAATGGTGCTCCTCCTAATTTTATGATTAAAGATAGTATAATAAATATGCTAATTACGTTGTTCGTAAATATAGAATATCAGGATAATCTGTAGAAGTATATTATAATAGATGAAATGATTAGAATTCTAGATCTTATTCTTTGGATAATGAAATATTTAATTGAGGCTTCTGCCTCAAGTGTTTTTCCTTTAATATTTATTAAAGGTAAGAATCCTATGAGATTTAGTTCTAACCCTATTCATATGGTTAGTCAGTGAGATGAGGATAATGAAAATAGCGTGCCTATAAATATAATTATAATAAATAGAAAATTAGATGGAAAAAATTTATTGTTCATAAAAGGTAGAACAATTTCGAGTTGCTCAAAATAAAGTTAGCAGCTTTATTTCATTCCCAATTACCTTTAAAGTGTTATTAAGGATTAATGTAATCATTATCTAGATTAAAAGTCTAGTGCTTAGATGTTCGGCCACTTAATATATTTATTTTATTAATTATATATTAGGGTTTTTCATTTTTATAATGGTGAAATTTAGAAATTTTTAAATTTTTAATTATTAGTGAATTTTGCGGATATGGAGTTAATGTTATTTATAATATTGTAAAATAAAAAGGGGGTATAGAGGGCCATTAAAATAACGAAGAAAAAGATCATTTATAGAAGAATATGTGTCTGGTATGTATAATAACATATCTTATATAGTAGAAATGAGGATGAGTTTGAATGGTGTTTATCAAGTAAGGTAATATAGAACTTGGTGAACCGCAGTTAATTTAGACTTCGTGTTACTTTGCTAGATAAATGTTTAGAGTGTATTATATACACGCGCGCAATAGAATTAGGGAATATAAAAATGGGATATTTCGAGGTATATATAATAGACTTGTGTAAATTTAATGATGTGTATTATATACATGCCAAGTAGTGTAAAAATAAGGTATATTGATTATAAGTATAAGATTTTAAGTTAAGTAAACTGAAGACTTTCAAGGTCTTTTATAAATAGTATTGTTTAAATCTTGTTGCAAAAATGAAGGTAGGCTAATTAGTGTGAACTAATATATCAGTAAATGATTTTTGATTTAATTTGGCTTTGGTTATTATATAAGTTGTTATTAAGTTTATACATGCTAGGTTTGGGTTATTTATCGGTTTATTTAAAATGTTATTTATATTTAAATTTAATATTTTTATATAAATAGTTGTGTTATGTTAATATAATATTAAGATATAATAAGTGAATTACGCAGTATTTATTTTTATACAATGAATGAAAGTTTGATATAGTTATTGTAATTTAAAGGTGGTTAAATTGGTGCCAGCATCTGCGGTTATACCAATACTTTAAATTTATATTTATATAGTATAAAATAAAGTGATAATTATAATGAGAATTAGGACTAGTGAGTATATAAATTGTAGGTAAAATTTAATTTATATAATTAATGATATTGTTCTAATTAATAGGTTCTTTGAAAATAAGGTTTAAGAAGACTAGGATTAGAGACCCTATTATTCTTTATTTTAAAAAATTTTTTATTTAAGTAGTAAGAGTTATTAATAAATATGTTATTTAATATTTATGCTTGAAACTTAAAAGGCTTGGCGGTGTCATATATCCTTCCAGGGGAGCTTGTTTATTAATTTGATATTCCTCAATTTATACTTACTTTCTTTTGAATAAAAATTATTTAATCAGTTTGTGTATTGCTGTCGTCAGTTTATTTTGTAAAAATTTTAGAAAAAACTTTATAATGAATTAGATTGTGATGTCAAGTCAAAATGCAGCTTATAAGAAAGGTTTATAAAATGAGCTACAATTTATTATATTTAATCTGATTGGGTCATGTAATTGATCTATGAAGTTGGACTTGGTAGTAATAAAATTTAAATAGTGTGTTTTTATGAATTGGGTTTTGTGATGCGTACATATCGCCCGTCGCTCTTGTTGGAAGATAAGATAAGTCGTAACATAGTAGGAGTAGTGGAAGCTGTTCCTGGGTTAAATATCAAAACTTAACATAAATTAATGTATCTCACTTACATTGAGAAAATGATTAAAAATATATTAGTCAGTTTTGATAAAAATATATTGTGTGTATAAATGTATATTAGAATTATAAAAATTGTTTTTTATTTAGGTATTAGTAGTATAGATAAATTTTTGGTTAGTTGTACTGTAAAGGAATAATTGTATTTCGTTATTAGTAAAAATAAAATTTTGTACCTTTTGTATAATGGGTTGATGATATTATAGTTTATTAAAAAATTATCTCGAATTAGGAGGATTTATTTAATATTATTATGTTAACGTGGTATAGTTATATATTTATTATTAAATGGTAATGAAATGTTTATCGATTCCTAGAATAGCTAGTTTATTAGTGAAGAATATTTAAGTATTATAATGTTTGTATAATAAATTATGTTTAAATATTAGTTTATTGTATGAGGGATAAGCTTCATATAAATTTATAGATGTTTAAAAATTTAAATTTTATTATTTAAGTAGGGTTAAAGTTTGTTTTTCTTAATGATTTAATTAATATATTTAATAATAATGAGTCAGGTAAATGTAGTTAGTAAATGGTTATTAGTTTTAATTAACCAAATATAATGTTAATATGAGTATTGGTTTATAGATTATTATATTTATTGAAATTATAAATGGAGATAAATAAATATATAGTTTTATATAATTAAGTAAAGTTAAGGAATTCGGCAAATATTAATCTCGCCTGTTTATCAAAAACATCTCTCTTTGTTGTTAGGTATATAAAGAGTTGGGCCTGCTCGGTGAAAATTTTTTAACAGCTGCGGTATTTTAACTGTACTAAGGTAGCATAATAATTTGCCTTATAATTTGAGGCTAGAATGAATGGTTTGACGAAGGTTAATCTGTCTCAACTTTATTTTTTAGAAATTAATTTTCATAGTGAAAAAGCTTGAATTTTTTAATGGGACGAGAAGACCCTATTGAGCTTATAATTTTATTAATATTTTATTGTTATTTATAATTATATTATATAAATTTTAATTGGGGTGATTGAGGAATAATTAATTAAATAGTAACTTCCTTAGGTATTTATATTGTTGAATTAAGTAACCGATTAATTAATATGTTTTATACAAGTATTGCTTATAATATAGTTACCATAGGGATAACAGCGTAATTTACTTAGAGAGCTCTTATTGAAAAGTAAGATTGCGACCTCGATGTTGGATTAAAGTAACCTTAAGGTGTAGAAGCTTTATAAGGTAAATCTGTTCGATTTTTAAAACTTTACATGATCTGAGTTCAGACCGGCGTGAGCCAGGTTGGTTTCTATCTTTTAAAACTATTAATGCTTCTTTTAGTACGAAAGGATCGAAGAAGGCTAAAATTTTTATTACAATTATGATATATTATTTATTATAATACGTATTCATGATATAATCTTTTTTATAGTTTTGTTATTAAACACAGAAGGAAATCCTTATAATTTATAACATCAATATAATCCGTTCTATCCGGCGCAGTGTTATTATTGCTAGTTTACTTAGGGTTTTTCATTTTTATAATGGTGAAATTTAGAAATTTTTAAATTTTTAATTATTAGTGAATTTTGCGGATGTGGAGTTAATGTTATTTATAATATTGTAAAATAAAAAGGGGGTATAGAGGGCCATTAAAATAACGAAGAAAAAGATCATTTATAGAAGAATATGTGTCTGGTATGTATAATAACATATCTTATATAGTAGAAATGAGGATGAGTTTGAATGGTGTTTATCAAGTAAGGTAATATAGAACTTGGTGAACCGCAGTTAATTTAGACTTCGTGTTACTTTGCTAGATAAATGTTTAGAGTGTATTATATACACGCGCGCAATAGAATTAGGGAATATAAAAATGGGATATTTCGAGGTATATATAATAGACTTGTGTAAATTTAATGATGTGTATTATATACATGCCAAGTAGTGTAAAAATAGAGTGTAGTATATAATACATGGTGGTGTATGTGCACGTAAGTTTTTGATATTTGAGGAATAGGTTCAAATCCTTTCTATGTAACATATTAATATTACGTATGTGAAAGTTTAGTACTTATGTAAATATAGTTTATTAATCATGCTTGTTGAGTTGCTATCTGGAGTTGTTTCATGTGTTTGTGCTCTTTTGGCTGTTGCTTTTTTTACTTTATTAGAACGTAAAGGATTAGGATATTTTCAATTACGTAAGGGACCTAATAAAGTAGGTTTGATAGGTTTACCTCAGCCTTTGGCTGATGCAATTAAACTGTTCACGAAAGAGTTAGTTAAACCAACTCTTGTTAATGTATTTCCTTTTTTGGTGTGTCCTGCTATGAGGTTATTTTTAGCTTTGGTGTTGTGGATTTTGTATAATAATTATTTTGTTTGTGGTATAGGAGGTTTGAGTATATTACTATTTTTGTGTGTTTCTAGTTTAGGGGTATATAGTGTAATGGGAGCTGGTTGATTTTCAAATTCTAAGTATGCCTTATTAGGGTCCGTGCGTGCTGTAGCTCAGAGGATTTCTTATGAGGTGAGTATATCTTTAATTTTGATGAGATGTTTATTGCTGGTGGGAAGAATAAGTTTAAGAATGATTATAAAGTATCAGTTTTTTATCTGGGTGGCTTTTGTTAATTTTTTTATAATGTTAATGTGGTTTGTTTCTTGTGTTGCGGAAACACATCGTGCTCCTTTTGATTTTGCAGAAGGGGAGTCTGAACTAGTGTCAGGGTTTAACACTGAGTATGGGGGAGTGGGTTTTGCTTTGTTATTTATGGCGGAGTATGGAAATATTCTTTTTATAAGAGTTCTAGTTATTAGTTTGTTTTTTGGTGGTGTGATTTTTGTAGGATTTTTTGGCATAGGTTTATGTGTTATAGTTGGTTTAATTGGGTGGTTGTTTATTTGGGTGCGTGCTAGTTATCCTCGGTATCGTTATGATCTATTGATATATTTGATTTGAAAAAGGTATTTACCTAGTGTTTTGGGTATTTTAATGTTTTTAGTGGTATCAGTTTATTTGTTGAATATGTAACCAAAAAGTAGTTTAATTAAAATGTTAACATTGGAAGTTAAAGATTGAGTGTTACTTACTTTTTGATATGAGTTTATTGTTTATAATTTCTGTTGGATTTTCTTTAAGTAGGTTATGTATGATAGTTATCCAGCCTTTAAGGTTAGGTTTAATGTTGATATTGATAGTGTCTTGTGTTAGTGGGTTAACAAGTATAATTATTTTTTCTTGGTATGGTTATTTATTGTTTTTAGTGTATGTAGGAGGTATGTTGGTGATATTTATATATGTGATTAGATTGATTCCCAATTTAATTTTTTTATCTAATAAGGTTTTTATTTATTTTTTTTTAATCTTTTTTGGTTTTATAATAATAAATTTTTTTGTAATAAAAGAATTGATTAGCGTTGAGGTTAAGAGTTTGTTTTTTTTTGATTATAGTAGAATAAGTATAGGGGGGAGTAGTATTATTATATTGTATGATAATTTTTTTTGTTACATTTTATTGGCCCTTATTTTATTATTTGTTTTGATTAGTGTAGTAAAGATTTGTTATTACTGTGAGGGTCCTTTGCGGGTGTTTAAGTTTAAGTAATATATGCTAAGTTCATTACGTAAAAGTCATCCTGTATTGAAAATTGTTAATGGGGCCCTTATTGATTTACCGGCTCCTGTTAATTTATCTGTTTGATGAAATTTTGGATCTTTATTGGGCTTGTGTTTAGTGGTGCAAGTTTTAAGGGGTTTATTTCTAGCTATACATTATACTTCTTGTGTAGAAATAGCTTTTGACTCTGTGGTGCATATTATACGTGATGTTAATTATGGGTGAGTGTTGCGTTATATTCATGCTAATGGGGCTTCTTTTTTCTTCATTTGTTTGTATTTTCATGTAGCTCGTGGTATTTATTATGGCTCATATGTGTTAATAGAGACTTGAAATATTGGTGTAGTGTTATTATTTTTGGTGATGGGTACAGCTTTTGTTGGTTATGTGTTACCTTGAGGTCAAATGTCTTTTTGGGGAGCAACTGTAATTACTAACTTATTATCAGCTATTCCATATGTAGGTGAAATAGTGGTTTATTGAATTTGAGGGGGGTTTTCTGTAGATAATGCTACTTTAAGTCGGTTTTTTTGTTTTCATTTTTTATTACCTTTTGTTTTGATAGCATTGGTTATAATACATTTTTTATTTTTACATCAGACCGGTAGTAATAATCCTTTAGGTATTAATAGTAATTTAGATAAGATTCCGTTTCATCAATACTATAGGTATAAAGATTTGTTGGGGTTTTTTGTTATATTACTGTTATTAATTGAAATTAGATTGTTGTTTCCTAATGCGTTAGGTGATTCTGAAAACTTTATCCCTGCTAACTCTTTAGTTACCCCTTTACATATTAAACCTGAATGATATTTTTTATTTGCTTACGCAATTTTGCGTTCGATCCCTAGAAAATTGGGCGGGGTAATTAGTTTAGTGATGTCTATTTGTGTGTTGTTTTTTTTACCCTTTTTACATGTAAAAGGTTGTCGAGTTTGTAGTTATAATGTATTTATGCAGTTAAATTTCTGGTTAATGATTGGTTGTTTCTTTTTGCTCACTTGAATTGGTGGCTGTCCTGTAGAATACCCTTATGAGTTTATTGGCCAAGTTTTAAGGGTTATATGATTTGGGGTATTTTTGGTACGCCCTTTTTTAGATTTATTATGATTAAATATTTTAGATTATTAAGTTTTTTACTGGGTAAATAAAAGTTTTGAAAGCTTTTCAGAAGTGTTCGATTCACTTAAAAACTTAACTTTATAAGTATATACTTATAAAGTTAAATTATATATTATTTTATTCAATCTAAAGACCCTTGATTCCATTCGTGAAATAATCCTAGTAAAAGAATAATTAAAAATATAATACTTCTAGTAAGAGGTCAGTGAGTGTTAGAATTTAGTACATTTCTTGTAAGTGGGAGTAGAAGGATAATTTCTACATCAAAAATTAAAAAAATTACTGCTAGTAGGAAAAATCGTATAGAAAAAGGGGCCCGTGTATGAATTGAAGGGTCGAATCCACACTCAAAGGGTGAGTTTTTTTCACGGTCGGAATAGGAACGTTTATTAATGATTAATCCTAGTATTAGTAAAACAATATTAATAATAAGTAGGATAAAAAGGTAGATTAAAATAGTTAACATAAACACAAGTATAATTTTACTACTGTTATAATACTATAACTATTATGATTAGTGTTATATAAATATTAAGTATGCGGTTAAGATCCTCACCAGTAAATGCAAGTATATAAAATTAATCATACAACGTCAACGAAATGTCAATATCATGCAGCTGCTTCAAATCCGAAGTGATGGTTTGTGGAGAAGTGGTGGGTTACAATACGTATAAGACACACTAAAAGAAATAAAGACCCAATTATAACATGGAGTCCGTGAAATCCGGTTGCTACAAAAAAAGTTGAGCCATAAATACTATCGGAGATGGAGAATGGGGCTTCTAAATATTCTTCGGCTTGTAAGAATGTAAAATATATACCTAAAATAATTGTTAAGGCTATAGATTGAGTTGTTTCTGAGTGATTACCATGTATCAGTGAATGATGTGCTCAGGTTACTGTGACTCCAGATGCTAATAAAATAGCTGTATTTAGTAAAGGAATTTGGAAAGGATTTAAAGGGTTTACATAGATAGGAGGCCAACAGGCACCAATTTCTGTGTTCGGTGCTAATCTTCTGTGAAAGTATGCTCAAAAGAATGCGACAAAAAAGCAAACTTCTGATGTGATAAATAATACTATCCCTATTCGTATACCTAGGGAGACTTTTATAGTGTGGTATCCTTGAAATGTTCTTTCTCGGATAACGTCTCGTCACCATTGAAATATAGTTATTAGTACTAAAAATAAGCCAATTATTATTGTAATTATGCCATGATTGTGAAATCATGACACTATTCCCACTGTTAAAAATATAGCTCCTAATGATCCTGTTAAAGGCCATGGTCTATATTCTACTAAATGAAAAGGGTTTCGGATCAT